TTTATTTATTAATATAAAATTTATTAACTATGGTTTAATAAATTTAATTATATATATATATATATATATTAAATATTTAAATTATAAAAATTATATTAATTAATTAAATTTTTAATTAATTAATATTTATATATATATATTAAATTTTTTTTTAATTAAAATATATATTTATAATATATTTTTATTTAATTAGAATTATAATTGATTTATAATTAAATTAATTTTTATAATAATATTACTAGAAAAGAAATAAGAGAAATAATAAAAATTTATTAATGTTTATTAAATATATAATATATAAAAAAAAAAAAAAAAAATCTATGTAAAAAAAAAGGTGAATAGATAAATTTTTTATATTTTTGATAATTTATTATAAATTTATTTTACATATAAATTTTAGTATAAAATTTTAATTATTTTGAAAATAATTAATTTAATTATATAGTAATTAAAATTAAAAATTTAAGAAATTAAGATTTAGTAATATTTAAATTAATAACTGATTTTGTGCCAGCAGTTGCGGTTAAACAAAAATTAAATTAAATTATTTCAGTATATAATAAATAATAAATGATTTAAAATTAAATATTAAATTATTAAGTGAAATTTTAATTTAATTAAAAATTATTTTTAAATTATGATTTAATAAATTTTATTATAAACTAGGATTAGATACCCTATTATTAAAAATTTAATTTAAAATACTAAAATAGTAAATAAAATATTATTGAAACTTAAATAATATGGCGGTATTTTAGTTCATTTAGAGGAATCTGTCTAATAATTGATAATCCACGAATAAATTTACTTAATTTATAATTTTATATATCATTGTTATAAAAATATTTTTATATAAAAATAATATTTTAAAATTTAAAATAAAATTTAATTCAGATCAAGATGTAGATTATAATTAAGTTTAAGATGGGTTACAATAAATTTATTTAAATGAATAGAATTTTGTAAAATTTAATTGAAGGTGGATTTAAATGTAATTTTAATTAGTTTATTAAAATGATTAAAAATTGAAATATGTACATATTGCCCGTCACTTTCATTTTAAAATTGAAATAAGTCGTAACAAAGTAGAAGTACTGGAAAGTGTTTCTAGAATGAACAAATTAGAGCTTGATAAGTATTTCATTTACATTGAAAAGAAATTAAAATAATTAATTAATTTGAGGGTAAAAATTAATAAATTATAAATAATAAAAAAAATTTTAATATTGGGGGGTATTGAAGTATTTTTTTAAAAAAAATAATTTAATTTATAGGGAATTAGTATTGTAAAATAAATTTGAAATAGTTGAAAATAAATTAATAATAAAGTAATTTTTGTTTAATGTATCTTGTGTATCAGAGTTTATTAAAAAATATTTTTTTTATAAAAAAATCTCGAATTTAAAAGAGTTAATTAATTATAAAAGTTAATGTAGAAAAATTATTTTAAATAATTAATTTGAAATGAAATGTTAATCGTTTTTAAATATATCTAGTTATTTTAGAAAAAAATTTAATTTTAAATTTAAAAAATTTTATTTTTAATTTTATAAATTAAAAATAAAATTTTTAAAATTAAATATATTAAGGGATAAGCTTTAATATAAAAATTTATAATAAATTAAATTGAAAATAAAAATTTTAAAATTTATATTGTTTAAAAATTATAATTTATTAAAAAAAATTTTATTTTTAATAAAATTTAATAAAAAAATTTAATTTTATATAAAATAATAATAAAAATAAAAAAAAAATTAGTAATAATGATAAAATTAGTATATTATATTAAAATAATAATTTAATTAATTTAAATTAAATTAAAGGAATTCGGCAAAATTTTATATTCACTTGTTTATCAAAAACATGTCTTTTAGTTAATAATTTAAAGTCTAATCTGCCCACTGATAATTATATTAAAGGGCTGCAGTATATTGACTGTACAAAGGTAGCATAATCATTAGTCTTTTAATTGAAGACTTGTATGAAAGATTTGATGAAATATAAACTGTCTCTGATTTAAAAATAAAATTTAATTTTTTAGTTAAAAAGCTAAAATAAATTTAAAAGACGAGAAGACCCTATAGAGTTTTATATTGAAATTATTTAAGATTATAAATATAAATAAAAATTAAAAATAAAATTAATATTTTATTGGGGTGATAAAAAAATTAATATAACTTTTTTTTTTGTAAAACATGAATAAGTGAATAATTGATCCATTTTTTATGATTAAAAGAAAAAATTACCTTAGGGATAACAGCGTAATATTTTTTTTTAGTACAAATAAAAAAAAAAGTTTGCGACCTCGATGTTGGATTAAGATAAAATTTGAATGTAAAAGTTTAAAATTTTGATCTGTTCGATCATTAAAATCTTACATGATCTGAGTTCAAACCGGTGTGAGCCAGGTTGGTTTCTATCTTTAAAATAAGGAAATATTTTAGTACGAAAGGATCAGATATTTTTAATAATTAAAATTTAATGAATATTAATAATAAATAATTATATTACTATTTTGACAGAAAAATGTGATGATTTTAGAAGTCATAAATATATAATTATATTATATAAATGGTATATGATAATACAAGATTTATATAATATAATTATAGGGGGTTTAATTTTATTGATCGGAGTTTTAATTGGTGTTGCTTTTTTAACATTATTGGAGCGTAAGGTTTTAGGTTATATTCAAATTCGTAAAGGTCCTAATAAAATAGGTATATTAGGAATTTTACAGCCATTTTGTGATGCTATTAAATTATTTTCTAAGGAGCAAGTTTATTTAAATTATTCAAATTATTTTTCTTTTTATTTTTCTCCAATTGTGAGATTTATATTATCTTTAATAATTTGAATATTAATTCCTTATTGTTTTAATATAATTATTTTTAATTTAGGGGTATTATTTTTTTTATGTTGTACAAGAATTGGGGTTTATACTTTATTAATTGCTGGATGATCTTCAAATAGAAATTATTCTTTATTAGGGGGTTTACGTGCAGTAGCTCAAACAATTTCTTATGAAGTAAGATTATCTTTAATTTTAATATCAAGTATTATTTTAATTATAGATTTTAATATAGTTAAATTTATAGAATATCAATATTTAATTTGATTAATAATGATGATATTACCTTTAAGAATATGTTTTTTATCTTCATTGATAGCAGAAACTAATCGTACTCCTTTTGATTTTGCTGAGGGGGAAAGAGAGTTAGTTTCAGGGTTTAATATTGAATATAGAAGAGGAGGATTTGCTTTAATTTTTTTAGCTGAGTATTCTAGTATTTTATTTATAAGATTATTATTTGTTATTATCTATATAGGGGGTTATAAATTAAATTTAATATTTTATTTAAAATTAGTATTTTTATCTTTTTTTTTTATTTGAGTTCGAGGTACATTACCTCGTTATCGTTATGATAAATTAATATATTTATGTTGAAAAAGATATTTACCTTTATCTTTAAATTATTTATTATTTTTTATAGGGTTAAAAATAATTTTAATATATAAAATATATTTAGTATAAATTAATAGAATATTTATTCTTTCTTAAGTTTTCAAAACAAATGCTTATACAAGCTCATTAATTATGAATTAAAAATTAATTTATCTCAAAATTTATTTAAAATTGGGTTAATAATAAAATAAGAAAAATAAATTAATGTTAAAAATTGACTTGTAATAATATAAGGATCTTCTACTGGTTGAGCTCCAATTCAAGTTAATAAAATAATTGTTACAATTAGGAATCAAAATAAAATTTGATTTAATGGATAAAATTGAATACCTTGAATTTTTTTATTAAATGTAAAGGGTAAAATAATTAAAATTAAAATAGATATGACTAAAGCAATTACTCCTCCTAATTTACTAGGAATTGATCGAAGAATAGCATAAGCAAATAAAAAATATCATTCTGGTTGAATATGAATTGGGGTAACTAATGGATTAGCTGGGATAAAATTATCAGGGTCTCTTAGTAAATAAGGATTAACAAGAGAAAGAAAAGTTAAAATTGAAATTAAAATAATAAATCCAATTAAATCTTTGAATGTAAAAAATGGATGAAAAGGAATTTTATCTAAATTTCTATTAATTCCCAGTGGATTATTAGATCCTGTTTGGTGCAGGAACAATAAATGAATTATAGTTAATATAAGAATAATAAAAGGAAATAAAAAATGAAAAGTATAAAATCGAGTTAGAGTTGCATTATCAACTGCAAATCCTCCTCAAATTCAATTAACTAATATATTTCCTAAATAAGGAATTGCAGATAAAAGATTAGTAATTACTGTAGCTCCTCAAAAAGATATTTGTCCTCAAGGTAATACATAACCTATAAAAGCTGTAGCTATTAATAAAAATAAAATAATAACACCAATTATTCAAGTAAATTTTAAATTGAAAGATTCATAATAAATTCCTCGGCCAATATGAAAATAAATACAAATAAAAAAAAAGGATGCACCATTAGTATGTAAGGTTCGAATTAATCAACCATAATTAACATTTCGACAAATATAATTAACTCTAAAGAAAGCTAAATCAATATTAGCTGTATAATATATAGTTAAAAATAATCCTGTTAAAATTTGAATTATTAAACATAAAGCTAATAGTGAACCAAAATTTCACCATGATGAAATATTAGATGGAGTAGGTAAATCAATTAGTGATTTATTAATAATTTTAAATACTGGATGAGTTTTACGAATAGGTTTATATAAGTTTATCATTAGTTATTGAATGATCGTAGGGGCCCAAAAAAAATGTTAGTAATTTTTACAATTGCAATTAAAGTAATAAATAAATAAATAATTAATATTAATATTATAAAGTAATTTTGTTTATTATATAATTTAGATAAATTAAAATTATATTCATTATTAAAAAATAAATTTAAATTAAAGAAATTAATTATTTCATCATTAAATGAAAAATTTATTCAAATTAAATTATTTTTATAAAAAATTCTAATAATTATTATAATAATAATAATATAAATAATAGAAAATTTTCCGTAAAAGTGAATTTTAAATAGTTCATTAGAGGCTACTCTTGAAACATAAATGAATAAAACTAATAATCCCCCTAAAAAAATTAAAAAAAAAATATATGAAAATCAATAAGTATTAATTAATATTCCTGAAATTAAACAAGTAAAAAGAGTTTGAATTAAAATTAATAATCCTATTGCAAGAGGATGATTAATAAAGTATAATAAGATTGAGATTGAAATTAAAAAAATAGATATAATTATTTTTAAAATATCAAAGAATAGTTTATAAAAATAATAATTTTGGAGATTATAGATAAAGAAAATCTTTTTCTTTGAAGTTTTTAAAGAAAAATTCTTATTTTTGATTTACAAGACCAAAGTTTTTTATTAAACTATAAAAACTTATTTATTTAAACAAATGTTAAATATAAGATTAATTATTATTATTATATTTATATTTGGGAATATAATTTTTGTATCAAAACATAAACATTTATTAATTGTATTAATAAGTTTAGAATTTATAGTACTTAGAATTTTTTTTTTTATATTATTATATTTAATAATAATTGATTATAATTTATATATATTAATAGTATTTTTAGTTTTTTCTGTATGTGAGGGGGCATTAGGTTTATCTATTTTAGTTTCTATAATTCGAACTCATGGAAATGATTATTTTCAAAGTTTTAATTTAATTTAATGTTAAAATTTTTATTTATAATAATTTTTATAATTCCTTTATGTTTAAAAAAAAATATATTTTGATTGGTCCAAATATTATTAATATTTTTAATATTAATATTTATAAATTCTTCTGTTAGTATTATAAATTTTTGTAATTTAAGTTATATATTAGGTTATGATATAATTTCTTATGGTTTAATTTTATTAAGAATTTGAATTAGAAGACTAATAGTAATAGCTAGAGAAAGATTATATAAAAATAATTTTTATTCGAGTTTATTTTTATGTAATATTATTTTTTTAATATTAATATTATATTTAACTTTTAGAGTAATAAATTTATTTTTATTTTATTTATTTTTTGAAAGAAGATTAATTCCAACATTAATATTAATTATTGGTTGAGGGTATCAACCTGAACGAATTCAAGCGGGAATATATTTATTATTTTATACATTATTTGCTTCTTTACCATTATTATTAGGTATTTTTTATATTTATGGTAGTATAAATTATATAATAATTTATTTTTTAAAATTTTATGATTATAATTTATTGTTTTTATATTTAAGATTAATTATTGCTTTTTTAATTAAAATACCTATATATTTTGTTCATTTATGACTTCCTAAAGCTCATGTGGAGGCTTCAATTTCTGGTTCTATAATTTTAGCGGCAATTATATTAAAATTAGGAGGTTATGGGCTTTTACGAATTATAATTATTTTACAAAAAATTAATTTAAAAATAAGATTTATTTGAGTAGTAATTAGTTTAATTGGAGGTTTTTATATTAGAATAAAATGTTTTTGTCAAATTGATATAAAATCTTTAATTGCTTATTCATCAGTTGCTCATATGAGAATTGTTATTGGAGGTATTATAACAATAAATTATTGGGGGTATATAGGATCTTATATTTTAATAATTGGTCATGGGTTATGTTCTTCTGGAATGTTTTGTTTATCAAATATAAATTATGAACGATTAAATAGTCGAAGATTGTTTATTAATAAAGGAATACTGAATTTTATACCTTCTTTAAGTTTATGATGGTTTTTATTAATATCTTCAAATATAGCTGCTCCTCCTTCATTAAATTTAATAGGTGAAATTAGATTAATTAATAGATTAATTAGATGATCTTGATTGAGAATAATTATATTAGTATGTATTTCATTTTTTAGAGCTGGTTATAGTTTATATTTATATTCATATACTCAACATGGAAAATATAATATAAGAATTTATAGATTTTATACTAGTACTTCTCGTGAGTATTTAATTTTATTATTACATTGATTACCTTTAAATATTTTAGTATTAAAAATTGATTATAGAATAATTTGATTTTATTTAAATAATTTAAAAAAAATATTGATTTGTGGAGTCAAATATATGAGAAATTCATTTTAAATTATTAATAAATTTTCTATTTGCTTTATTAGATTTTTTTTTTTATTTTTTTTTATATTATTAAATTTTTTTTTAGTAATTTATTTTATTATAAATAATATAATTATTTTTTTAGAGTGGGAAATTATTTCTTTTAATTCAGTTAATATTGTAATTTCTATTTTATTAGATTGAATATCTTTATTATTTATAATATTTGTTTCTTTAATTTCTTCTTCAGTTATTTTTTATAGAAAAAGTTATATAAAATCAGAATTAAATTTAAATCGATTTATTATTTTGGTTTTATTATTTGTATTTTCTATGATTTTATTAATTATTAGTCCTAATATAATTAGAATTTTTTTAGGTTGGGATGGTTTAGGATTAGTATCTTATTGTTTAGTAATTTATTATCAAAATATTAAATCTTATAATGCTGGTATATTAACTGCTTTATCAAATCGAGTAGGGGATGTTATGATTTTAATATTAGTTTCTTGAATATTAAATTATGGAAGTTGAAATTATATTTTTTATTTAAATTTTATAGAAAATGATTTTTCTATGAAAATTATTAGATTATTAGTAATTGTTGCAGCTATAACAAAAAGAGCTCAAATTCCTTTTAGTTCTTGGTTACCTGCAGCTATGGCTGCTCCTACTCCAGTTTCTGCTTTAGTTCATTCTTCTACTTTAGTAACTGCTGGGGTATATTTATTAATTCGATTTAATAATTTATTAGTGGAAATATATTTTTTAAATTTTTTATTATTATTTTCTGGTTTAACTATAATAATAGCTGGTATTTGTGCAAATTATGAATTTGATTTAAAAAAAATTATTGCTTTATCTACATTAAGACAATTAGGTTTAATAATAAGAATTTTAAGAATAGGTTTTTATGATTTAGCTTTTTTTCATTTATTAACTCATGCAATATTTAAAGCTTTATTATTTATATGTGCTGGATTAATTATCCATATAATAAATAATAATCAAGATATTCGTTTAATAGGGGGAATTAGATTTTATGTTCCGTTAACTTCTTTATGTATAAATATTTCTAATTTAGCTTTATGTGGTATTCCATTTTTAGCTGGTTTTTATTCTAAAGATATAATTTTGGAAATGGTAAGAATGAGAAATTTAAATTTATTAATTTTTTATTTGTATTATTTTTCTACTGGTTTAACTATATTTTATACTATTCGTTTATTAATATATTTAATAGTTAATGATTATAATTTATTATCTATTTATAATTTATATGATGAAGATTATATTATATTAAAAAGTATATTTATTTTATTATTTATAAGATTAATTTCGGGAAGATTTTTAAGTTGATTAATTTTTTATTATCCTTATATAATTTATTTACCTTTTTCTTTAAAAATAATAGTAATTTATGTTAGTTTTATAGGAATATTAATAGGATGATTAATTAGAAATATAAATATTTATTCTTTAAATAAGTTTTTAATATTTTATAATTTAAGATGATTTTTAAGTTTAATATGGTTTTTACCTAATTTATCTACTTATAGTTTAAATTATTTTTTCTTAAAACTAGGTCAAGTTTTAAGAAAAAATATTGATATAGGTTGAATAGAAATATATAGAGGTCAGGGAATATATAAAATTATTAAAATTTATTCTTTAATTAATATGATTTATCAAATAAATAATTTTAAAATTTATTTATTTAGATTTATTTTATGAATAATAATTTTTATTATTTTAATTATAATTTATTTAAATAGCTTAATAAGAGCATAATATTGAAGATATTAAGGTGATTTAATAATCTTTAAATATTTATAAAAAAAAATTTTTTTATTTTTACAATGAAAATGTAAAGTTTTTTTTAAACTATATAAATTATATATATATATATATAAATTTAAAAGAAATATTAATGATTTTATTCACTAAAAATTAAGTTAGCAGCCTAATTATTATATATTTCTTAATTGGAATTTTAAATTCAATTTTATCATTAACAGTGATATACCTCTTTTTGGTTTCAATTAATTAATAAATAAGGAGTTATTAACTCTATCTTTTAAGTCGAAATTAAATGCAAATTGCTTCTTATTTAAGATAGATTGAAAATTCAATATTATTTGAATGCAAATCAAATGTTTTAATTAAACTACGATCCTTTAATTTGTTCAATTAAGTATATTTTGATTTCATTCATGATAAAGTCCTATTAATAAAATAATAATAAAAAAAAAATTAATTTTAAATCAAGTAATAAAATTAACTCTAAAAAATGTAGGAATTATAGGTAAAATTAATGCAATTTCTACATCAAAAATTAAAAAAATTACTGTGATTAAAAAAAAATGTAATGAAAATGGAATTCGAGATAGTGATTTAGGGTCAAATCCACATTCAAAAGGAGAACATTTTTCACGATCAAGAAAAGATTTTTTTGAGATAATAAATGAAATTATTATAAAAATATTAGAAATAATGATTATAATAAAAGATATTATTATTATTAAAATAATTATTTATATTAAAATAAAATTAAACTTTTTGATTGGAAGTCAAATATACTAAATATATTATATAAATAATTAATTACCCCATCAATAAATAGAGATATAAAGGAAAAGTCATACTACATCAACAAAATGTCAATATCATGCAGCTGCTTCAAATCCAAAATGATGATTATTAGAAAAATGATTATTTAAATGTCGGATAAAGCATGTTGATAGAAAAATAGTTCCAATAATTACATGAAGGCCATGGAATCCTGTTGCTATAAAAAATGTTGACCCATAAATTCTATCAGAAATTGAGAAGGGGGCTTCAATATATTCATAAGCTTGAAGAATTGTAAAATAAATACCTAATAAAATGGTAATAAATAAACTTTGTGAAGTTTGAGTAAAATTATTTTCTATTAAAGCATGATGAGTTCATGTAACTGTAATACCTGAAGTAATTAAAATAATAGTATTAAGTAATGGAATTTGGAATGGATTAAAAGGTATAATTCTTATAGGAGGTCATATAAATCCAATTTCAATATTAGGAGAAAGACTTCTATGGAAAAATGCTCAAAAAAATGAAAAAAAAAAAAAAATTTCTGAAACAATAAATAAAATTATTCCTCAACGTAAACCTTTTGTAACTAAAATTGTATGTTTACCTTGGAATGTTCCTTCTCGGCAAATATCTCGTCATCATTGATACATAGTTAATAAAATAATAATGTACCCTAAAATAAGTAAATTTGAGTTAAAATTATGAAATCATTTTACTAATCCTGTTACTAAAGTTATTACTCCAATAGCTCCAGTTAAAGGTCAAGGGCTATAATCTACTAAATGATAAGGGTGATTATAATTAGTTGTCATTTATAAATAAATTAATTTACTTCACTAGAATAAAGAGTTCTTAAAATAGTAATAACATATGATTGAATAATTGCGACAGCAGATTCTAAAAATAATAATATAATTTGAATAATAATTAAAATAATTAATAAATAGTTATTTATATTTGTTCCTGTATTACTTAATAAAGTTAATAATAAATGACCAGCAATTATATTAGCTGTAAGTCGGACAGCTAAAGTTCCAGGACGAATAATATTTCTAATTGTTTCAATTAATACTATAAAAGGTATTAAAATAGTTGGAGTTCCTTGAGGAATTATATGGATAAATATATGTTGAGTATTATTAATTCATCCATAAATTATAAATCTTAATCATAAAGTTAATGCTAATGATAAAGATATATTTAAATGACTAGTTCTAGTGAAAATATAAGGGAATAATCCTAAAAAATTATTAAATAAAATGAAAAAAAATAATGAGATAAAAATAAAAGTTGATCCATTATATCTATTTTTTCCTAAAAGAGTTTTAAATTCTTCATGTAATTTAGAAGAGAAAAAATTTCAAAAAATAAAATGACGATTTGGAATTAATCAAAAAGAATATGGGATAAATAATAAACCAATAAAAGTTCTTATTCAATTAATTGATAAATTAAAAATATTAGTAGAAGGGTCAAAAATTGAAAATAAATTATTTATCATTTTCAGTAAAGATTATTTTTTAATAATTTTTTATTTTTATTAATATAATTAATATTTTTATTATTAAAAATAAAATAATTTATAATATTAAAAATAATAAAAATTGTAATAAAAAAGATTAATGAAAGAATTCAATTAATAGGTATTATTTGTGGAATAAAAGAATATTACTAAAGTAATAATTTAAATTTGACATATTTATGTTATAAATTAACTAATTCTTTATTCCATTAGAAGTAATTGCTAATTTACTATATAATGGTTTAAGAGACCAATACTTGCTTTCAGTCATCTAATGATGAATAATTATTAATTCAATTAATAAAGCTATTAATTGAAATTCTTTCAATTACAATAGGTATGAAACTATGATTTGCACCACAAATTTCAGAACATTGACCATAAAATAATCCTGGTCGATTAATGAAAAATCTTGTTTGGTTTAATCGACCTGGGTTAGCATCAACTTTTACTCCTAATGATGGGATAGTTCATGAATGGATAACATCAGTAGCTGTAATTAAGATACGAATTTGATTATTTATAGGTAAAATAATTCGGTTATCAACATCTAATAAACGAAAATTAGATAAGCTATCAGTTGATTGAATTAAATATGAGTTAAATTCAATATTATTAAAATCTGAATATTCATAACTTCAATATCATTGATGTCCGATTGATTTTAAAGTAATTAATGGGTTATTAAGTTCATCTAATAAATATAAAAGTCGTAAAGAAGGTAAAGCAATAAAAATAAGAGTAATTGCAGGTAGGATAGTTCAAATTAATTCAATTATTTGTTCTTCTAAAAGAAATCGATTAATATATTTATTAAAAAATAAATTAATTATTAAATATGAAACTAAAATTGTAATTATAATTAAAATGATTAAAGTATGATCATGAAAGAAAATAATTTGTTCTATTAATGGGGAAGCTCTATTTTGATAATTAAAATTAGATCATGTTGCCATATTCTAAAAAAAGGATAATCCTTTATAAATGGGGTTTAAATCCATTACATATAATCTGCCATATTAGAAGATACTTAAAATAGGTAATTCATTATAAGAATGTTCAGCTGGCGGTAAATTTTGATATCATTCAATAGATGAAGTTATATTTAAAGGGAAAATGATTAAACGTTGATTAATTATAGATTCTCATACAATAAGAATTATTATGATTATTGAAAAAAGAGAAATATAAGAACCGAAAGAAGAAATAATATTTCATGAAATAAAACTATCAGGGTAATCTGAATAACGACGAGGTATCCCAGCTAAACCTAAAAAATGTTGGGGAAAAAAGGTTAAATTAACTCCAATAAATATTGATATAAATTGAATTTTTAATAAATAAGGATTTATAATTAATCCTGTAAATAATGGGTATCAATGGATAAATCCTCCAAAAATAGCAAATACAGCTCCTATAGATAAAACGTAATGAAAGTGAGCAACAACATAATAAGTGTCATGAAGGGTAATATCAATTGAAGAATTGGCTAAAACAACTCCTGTTAAACCTCCTACTGTAAATAAAAAAATAAACCCTAATCTTCATAATATTGATGGACTATAATTAATTTGAGTTCCGTGAAGAGTAGCTAATCAGCTAAAAATTTTAATTCCTGTTGGAACTGCAATAATTATAGTAGCTGATGTGAAATAAGCTCGTGTATCAATATCTATACCTACTGTAAATATATGATGAGCTCAAACAATAAATCCAAGAAGACCAATTGCTATTATAGCATAAATTATTCCTAAATAACCAAAAGTTTCTTTTTTACCTCTTTCTTGAGAAATTATATGAGAAATTATACCAAATCCAGGTAAAATTAAAATATAAACTTCTGGGTGACCAAAAAATCAAAATAAATGTTGGTAAAGAATAGGATCACCACCTCCAGCAGGATCAAAAAATGAAGTGTTTAAATTACGATCGGTTAAAAGTATAGTAATAGCTCCAGCTAAAACTGGTAAAGATAATAATAAGAGAAGAGCTGTAATACCAACAGATCAAACAAATAAGGGTATTTGATCAAAAGATATATTATTAACTCGTATATTAATAATAGTTGTAATAAAATTAATTGCTCCTAAAATTGATGAAATACCAGCTAAATGTAAGGAAAAAATAGCTAAATCAACAGAAGATCCTCTATGGGCAATATTAGAAGATAGGGGGGGGTAAACTGTTCATCCTGTTCCTGCTCCATTTTCGACAATTCTTCTTGAAATTAATAAAATTAATGATGGGGGTAGAAGTCAAAATCTTATATTATTTATTCGAGGGAAAGCTATATCAGGTGCTCCTAATATAAGAGGCACTAATCAATTTCCAAATCCTCCAATTATAATAGGTATTACTATAAAAAAAATTATAATAAAAGCATGTGCAGTTACGATAGTATTATAAATTTGATCATCACCAATTAATGACCCAGGATTTCCTAATTCAGTTCGAATTAATAAACTTAAAGAAGTTCCCACTATTCCTGCTCAAATTCCAAAAATAAAATATAAAGTTCCAATATCTTTATGATTTGTTGAAAAAAGTCATTTTCGCAAATAAAATGGCTGAGTTATAAGCGATAAATTGTAAATTTATTAACGAGAATTAATCTCTTTTATTATTAAGTCTTATATTCAATAATGATATAAAATTGCAAATTTTAAGGTGTAAATAATACTAAGGCTTAAAGAAATTTCTTTATAAATAATTTTGAAGATTATTAGTTTATAATTAACTTAAAACCTTAAAAAAAAAAAGTTCTAATAATTATACCTAGTATAGAAATAAAATTAAAAAAATAAATTAAAATTAAAAAATTATTTTTAATATAAATTTTAAATCATTTTAATTTAAAAGAAAAAAATAATAAAGAAGAATAAATAATTCGAATATAAACAAATATTAAAATTAAACTTGATATAATAAAAATAAAAGAAATAATAAAAAAATTATTATTTAATAGATAATTAATAACAATTCATTTAGGGAAAAATCCTAAAAAAGGTGGTAATCCACCTAAAGAAAGAAAATTAATTATAATTGAAATTTTAATTAAAAAATTTATATTAAAAAAAAATAATTGATTAATGAAAAAAATATTAATAATATAAAATAAAAAACATATAATAAATGTAAAAATTGAATAAAAAATAAAATAAATTATTCAAAGGTTTTCACTAATGATAATAGAAGAAATTATTCAACCTAAATTATTAATTGAAGAAAAAGCTATTAATTTACGTAAAGAAGTCTGGTTAAATCTACCAATAGCTCCGATTAAAACGTTAAAAATTATAATAAAATATAAAAAATTTAAATTAAAATAATAAGATAATAGAATTATAGGGGTAATTTTTTGTCACGTTATTAAAATAAAGCAGTTAAATCAAGAAAGACCTTCTATTACATTAGGAAATCAAAAATGAAATGGAATTGAACCTATTTTTATTAACAAAGAAGAATTAATAATGAGGGAAAAAATATTATTAAAAAAAAAATTTTTTATTAAAAATAATCTTAATAAAATTGAAAATAAGAAATTAATTGAAGCAATTGATTGAGTAAGAAAATATTTTAATGAAGCTTCTGAATTTAAAAGATTATGGGGGGTAGAAATAAGGGGGATAAATCTTAATAAATTAATTTCTAATCCAATTCAACATCCTAATCATGAATTAGAAGAAATAGAAATTAATGTTCTAAAAAATAAAATAAATAAAAAAAATATTTTATTAGAATTAAGTATTAAAAGAATAAAAAATAAGAATTAAATTATTCTAAAATGAAATTTATTCATATTAAAAAAAATTATATTTTAGTGTAAGATGCACAGTAATTTTTGAAGTTGTTAGGTATAGTTTAATTCTATAAAATATAATAAAGGTAATAAAAATTTACATAATTTATTCTATCAGAATAATCCTTTAATCAGGCACTTTATTGATTTTTAAAAAAAAGGATTTTCTTTATATTTGAGGTATGAACCCAAAAGCTTTATTTAGCTTATTTTTAA